AGAAGTTCACCAAACTTTAAGCCAATAATTCAAACTAACTCTTCAAATTAACGAGTTTTTCTCTCTCGAATATCCAACTGCCCTATTAATTCTTTATAATGTGCTCTATTTTTTTTTGACAAATAAGCCAGCAGCCGTTGACGTTTTCCGAGAATTTTCCGCAGACCTCTTTGAGATAAATAGTCTTTTTTGTGCAATTCCAAATGTGAAGTAAGCCTCCGTATCTTGTTGGTGAAACTTACTACTTGAAATTCAACAGATCCTCTGTTTTCTTTGTTTTCTTCTTGTTCTTGCAAAATAATTGAAATAAATGAATTTTTTACCATAAAAGAATTTCACACTCCCCTTTTTACAGATATTTATTTTATTGATCAGTAATAATAATGTCACAAATTTTAATTTTAATGTAGTATATACAATAATCATAATTTCTTTATACATTCCTAGTTTTATCAATTATTAATCAATCCTATTTTTGAGTTCATTTGTATAGTGATACAAAAAGACGATACCAAATAGTTTAGTCCGAAGATTCGATTGATAAATTTATTCTGTTGATTAATTTATAGCTTTAATTTAATTGATACCCCATTTTCCTTAATATTCACGTATCCTAGACTGGGATGTAAGACAGCGCATATGCGCATCGGGTTGCTTGCATATAACATGGTCGCGGACAGAAGAAAAAATGAAAAATTGATAGAACAATAGAATATATAGGAAACTCAAAATTTTTAATCAGGGATACATATATATCCTTAACATACTCAAGCGGCTCCCATTATTGGTATCAAACCAATAGCGATTCATACAAGCTAAATCTTCTAATCGATAATTAGGCCAAAAAAAGAACTTTAATTTATTTAATTCATTTTTTTTTCTGTCAAAATTTTTACTTTTCTCCAAAAATTGACTCCAGTTTTTTATCTTGTTTTCCTTGCAAAATAAATTATTTCTATGCACACCATTCTGATTCTTTAAATTCAAATTGAAAGAAATTAGAATTCTCAATTCTCTACGACGTCTAGACGATAAAATTTTTTCAGGAACAAGCAAATCTAAATTATTTTTGTCTCCATTTAGAGTTTTTATTTTATGTCTTGAAATGGATTCATCAAAAGTATTCTTAGCAACATTTTTGGGGTTTCGGTATCTTTGATTACTTTTGTGCTTACTTTTATGAACCAAGGAAATACCTATGATTTGATACATAAAAAACTGTCCGTCATTTTTTACAGATAGACGGGCAGGTTCCATAATTAATATTCCCTTTTTCGTTAATTGTGTAAGATTTAAACGCCTCCTCATTATATCCAGATTCATTTCTTTCCTTTGAATATAGGATATAGTAATTTTTCTTACATTTATGAGGCTAACCAGCAGACCATATATCTGGATATTATTCAGCATTTTTTGATTCAATTGATTCAAACGTCCAGTCCATCTTAATTGCAAAGGAAAATCTCCTTTAAGGAATATTTTTAGTTTTTCAATGGATTCTAAAAAATATTCTTCAATATTGTTTTGATTCTTTAATTCAAAATATTGTTTTGAATTTGATGGGCTAAAATTAAAAAAAAACTCATCCTCCTCTTGTTTTCCCTTGATATTTTTATTTTCAATAAAATTTGGATTTATATTCAAATTAAAAAGAAGTAAGTTGCTTGGGATAAACCAAGGTTTCTCTTTATATTTATGATAAAGTATCACAAACTCTGGAAAGAAAAAAATTTTCGGATTCGATATGAGGCGATTTAAGATTAAGAATTTTTCATTCATTCCCATCCAATCAAAAGACATTCCCATCCAATCAAAAAAGACCTTTTTGTAATTGATTTCAGAATTTGAATCAATTGGAAGATAAAAAAGACCATTACCTTTATTATTAAGTTTATCCCTGATTTGGTCTTTTTTAGGTTCAACCTCAATATTTGTACTAAATTTCCAACCCAAATATTTTCTATCTGTATTTTTTTCCCTATCTATAATATCACTTTTTCCTAGATAATTCTTGATAGGAATATTCTTGAGTATGCTAAAAATTTTTTCGTTATTTATGTTGGAATTTTCTTGATTCTTATTTGTTTCTAATGATGATCTATAAATAGAGGCCTTCTTCTTAGTTTCAGAATGAATATATTTATATGATAAAAGATCATATCTATAGTTTTTTTGAAAATTCTCCTCTTTATTTGGTAATAAATATACTTTCAAATTTTGTTTTTTTTTTGAATCAAATAATTGGTCTTTTTCATAGGAATACCGTTTATTTAAATCCTTATTTTGAGACATATGGCATTGATTTAGTCCATTTCTCCATTTTTGTGGGACTAATCTAGACCATGTAATCTGCGATAAATCGTATTGATAATGACCTCTTAACCAGTTTTTCCATGGATTCATTGCATTATTTGGAAGTTTCTTATGTCTTACTTCGGAATCAAATATTCCTTGTCTTCCAAAAAGATCTTTTATTTCATTCTTAAGAAAAAAAGAAGGT